CTATATGAATAACTGATAAACTCCATGAAAGAAAGATTAATGATTCATATAAATCACTTAGTGGGAAATGCCCTGAATAAATCCAACGAGTGGCTAATAATACGGTTATACATAAAAAAGTAGCTATCATTCCCCTTTCTGACGAATCATTTAGTTTTATGATTTCATCGATTAATAAAGTTATCAAATGAATTGTAATTACAATGGAAACGATCGAAAAGGAAATATGAGTTAATATATGCTCTAAAGTTGAAAATATCATAAAATTTTAAAAAAGGAGGAATCCTGAAATATAAACTAGGAATTGAATTCATTTTAGAATCTATTGTATCTATTTTCGAAGAAGGTCTGCCGCCACTCGGACTCGAACCGAGATGCTCTAGCACTGCTTCCTAAGAGCAGCGTGTCTACCGATTTCACCATAGCGGCTTGTTCGAATTCATAATAGCCTATTCATAGTCAATCGTCGAGATTTAAGAAGTCAACTCAATGAAATATTTTTAATAAAGATTAAAACGAATGAATAAAACTTTATTCAAATAGGAATTTGAAGGTGGGGTATCGAACTCTTGAAACTACAGAGTTCGACCCCCTAGTTATTACTTATTGATTAATTCAGAGAAATAAGAGAAATAAGAAGTCAGAAAGTTACATAAAAAATTTTCAAAATAAAAGAATAAATTAGTTCCAACGATGTATTAATTTTAACTAAATATCTTTTAGTTACCCTTCTTTTTTATTTTTTATATATTTCTATTTATATATAGAAAAATTATATATAGAAAAACTTCGATTATTGTAATTGCGACAAATAGGTTGATGGGGAAAAAAGATTCCCCCCCCCAAAAACAAGAAAATATACTAAAAACTAAAACAGGGCTCCAGCCTTGTATCTTGTCTTTATTCTTTTTTCAAGAGTTTTTTAGAATTTACTAACCACCCCCTAAACCGAAGAATTCTTATTATATATATATCCTATCAGCGAAGCGATTTATGGTTAATATCGATTAGCCACAAACAACAGGTTTATTAATTTCCTATTACGAATTAAATGGGCCTTTTTTTTGATTCAGATTATTCCAATGTTTTATTTTATGACTTATTTGTTTGTCGCACAAAAAAACTTTTTGAGTTTCCGGTAGAAAGAGATTTCCCTAATGACAACGCTTTTAAGGCTGCCCAGTATCCTTTCCCTTTCCAAATATTTTTACGAATACGCTTTTTTGATATAGAAGTACGTTTTTTTGGAACTGCCATTTAAAAATTAAGAGGTTACTCGTTGTTATAGTTGGATGTGAAAGACATCTATTGGTCAAAAAGAATCTATTCATTATCTAATTATTCTCTAGATAATATTATATTATCTTCAGAAAACAAAAAAAAATATAGATAAAAGATATGCGAAAATCATACAAAATCTTACTATAAAAAAAATAGCATTTAATTTTTTTTTCAACAAAAAGTTTTTCTATATACATAGAATATTCGTAAGAAAGACTCGTTTTATTGATTCGTATCTTTATCTTTATTTGTTGTTCTTTATGATTCAACATCTATTTCTATAGAATCCGCTGTTGTACTATAGAAATTTAATTTGGTGAGACAAAAAATCTAAAAAAAAACCTTCCTCTTTGAGCTCTATCCATTTTTTTCTACATGTCATTTATACAGAATAAAAAAAACCGAGGTATTTAAGAACCCATTACCTTATGAAAACTTTAATTTTTTCTATTAATTGGTCAAACTTGAGGAAAGAATACTCCCAAATTCCATTTTTAAATTCGAATCAAACTAATCATTAAAGTAATTAATCTGTTAAAAGATACATGGTTTGGTAAAAGAAATCTTAGTGATTTTTTTTTTATTAATTTGATTTTACCCCCTTTTTATAAATAGAAAAATAAATCTTATATAACTTATATAAAATGTTAGATATTGTAGCGTTTCCTAGAAATGTTTTTTATTGAAATGGAAAATAATCAATCAGTTTCATAATGAAACTAGTTAATGATTTGGAACAAACTAACTAAAAAGCGAGATTAGTACAAATTTTTTAACTTAGTGAATCCTATGATTCATATCGATTCATATCAGAATCATCCTTACTTTATGAATATAAAGTCATCTAATAATAATGAAAATTTTAATTTTCGTTATTTTAAGAAAATCTTAGTTAATATCGCTTTTATGAGCAAGTTGGTCATATCATTTGACCAATTGTAACTTCTTTATTTTAAATTTTAATATTATTTTTAATATTTGAAGTATTTTGGAAATACTCAGAATAAGTAAGAATAAGAATATATAAAATCTGAAAATTATCTTTAAGTTAGTACATCTCTTGATTTTTTTTATTGACCCCTTTTGTTTTGAAATTGAAAGGGGGTAGGATCCGGTAAAACGGAAACAATTAATTAAGAATAAAAAACCTTTTTTATGGAACAGACATATCAATATGCGTGGATAATACCTTTCCTTCCACTTTCAGTTCCTGTGTTAATAGGAGCGGGGCTTCTTCTTTTTCCATCGGCAACAAAAAGTCTTCGCCGTATGTGGGCTTTTCAAAGTGTTTTTTTGTTAAGTATAGTCATGATTTTTTCGATCAACCTGTCTATTCAGCAAATAAATGGCAGTTCTGTCTATCAATATGTATGGTCTTGGATCATCAATAATGATTTTTCTTTAGAATTAGGTTACTTGATAGACCCACTTACTTCTATTATGTCAATATTAATCACTACTATTGGAATTATGGTTCTTATTTATAGTGATAATTATATGTCTTATGATCAAGGATATTTGAGATTTTTCGCGTATATGAGTTTTTTCAGTACTTCTATGTTAGGATTAGTTACTAGTTCTAATTTGATACAAATTTATATTTTTTGGGAATTGGTCGGAATGTGTTCATATCTATTAATAGGGTTTTGGTTCACACGGCCCGCTGCGGCAAATGCTTGCCAAAAGGCATTTGTAACTAACCGTGTTGGGGATTTTGGTTTATTATTAGGAATTTTAGGTTTTTATTGGATAACAGGGAGTTTCGAATTTCGAGATTTATTCAAAATATTCAATAACTTGATTTCTAATAATCATAATGAAATCAATTTTTTATTTGTTACTTTGTGTGCCGTTCTATTATTTGCCGGCGCGGTTGCTAAATCTGCACAATTTCCCCTTCATGTATGGTTACCAGATGCCATGGAGGGACCTACTCCTATTTCGGCTCTTATACATGCTGCTACTATGGTAGCCGCGGGCATTTTTCTTGTAGCTCGGCTTTTTCCTCTTTTCATAGTCATCCCTCACATAATGAATTTCATCTCTTTGGTAGGAGTAATAACAATATTATTCGGAGCTACTTTTGCCCTTGCTCAAAAAGATATTAAGAGAGGTTTAGCCTATTCCACAATGTCTCAATTGGGTTATATGATGTTAGCTCTAGGTATGGGGTCTTATCGAAGTGCTTTATTTCATTTGATTACTCATGCTTATTCGAAAGCATTATTGTTTTTAGGATCTGGATCCGTTATTCATTCAATGGAAACTCTTGTTGGATATTCTCCAAATAAAAGTCAGAATATGGTTTTTATGGGGGGTTTAACAAAGCATGTCCCAATTACCAAAATTGCTTTTTTATTAGGTACACTTTCTCTTTGTGGTATTCCGCCTCTTGCTTGTTTTTGGTCCAAAGATGAAATTCTTAACGATACTTGGTTGTATTCACCAATTTTAGCAATAATAGCTTGGTTTACGGCGGGATTAACCGCATTTTATATGTTTCGAATCTATTTACTTACTTTTGAAGGACATTTAAACGTTTATTTTCAAAATTACAGTGGCAAAAAAAATACCCCCTTCTGTTCAATATCTCTATGGGGTAAAGAAGATTCGAAAATAATTAACAAAAGTTTTCGTTTATTAACGTTATTAACAACGAAAAATCATGAGATTGCTTCTTTTTTTTCAAAAAAAATGTATCGAATTGATCAAAATGCAAGAAACATCACACAACCCTTTATTACTATTACCCGTTTTGTAAATAAGAATTTTTTTTCGTATCCTTATGAATCAGATAATACTATGTTATTTCCTATACTTGTATTGGTTCTATTTACGTTGTTTGTTGGATCCCTAGGAATTCCTTTTAATCAAGAAGGAGCATATTTGGACATATTATCAAAATGGTTAACTCCAGCTATAAACCTTTTACATAAAAATTTAAATAATTCAATAGATTGGTATGAATTTTTGAAAGATGCTCTTTCTTCGGTTAGTATAGCTCTTTTTGGAATATTTATAGCCTTCTTTTTATATAAACCTGTTTATTCATCTTTTCAAAATTGGGATTTAATTAACTATTTTGTTAAAACCGGTCCTAAAAGAATTCTTTTGGACAAAATAATAAATGGTATATATGGTTGGTCATATAATCGTGGTTACATAGATGCTTTTTATGCAAGATTCTTTATTGGGGGAATAAGAGGATTGGCTAAGTTAACTTCTTTTTTTGATAGACGAGTAATTGATGGAATTACTAATGGAGTTGGTGTTTTGAATTTCTTTGTAGGCGAAGGTATCAAATCTATAGGTGGCGGGCGCATCTCTTCTTATCTTTTCTTGTATTTCTTTTTTGTATCAATTTTTTTATTAATTTACTACTTTTTTGATTTATATCTATAATTTGTATTTTATATACAGGAATTCCAACTCGGTAATAAGTTTGTATGACCATCGAGGTACTTTTTTACTGATTTCTTTTATTACAAATTTTTGTTTTGTTTTTTGACCATTAGGGCTAGTTAGAATTGTATTCAATAAAAATTTGTAAAATTTGGCTCTTTTTTCTGAACCAATCCCTCCTTGTTCTTTTTCTGAAAATAAAGAGAGGCCCTTCCAATTTAAACTCGATCCCGATTCTCTATCAAATTTACTGATTAAAGTAAATAAATGACGATTTTCCGTTGAAAAAGTTTTTTTATCAAATCGGTCTATTTTCT